TGTATAATCATTGGTTTTATACCAATGAACAAAAACGAAACAACCTCATCAACGAACTTATCAATCGAATTGAAGCTCTAGACAAGGGGTCTCTTGCTATGGATGTACTCGAAAAAAGAACTAGATTGTGCAATGATGAGACTGAACAAGAATGCTTACCTAAAATATATGATCCTCTTTTGAATGGACCCCATCGTGGAACAATCAAAGAATTGTATTCAGGTTCAAACATGAACGAGTATTTAATAAACTCGATAGAAGATTCTATCGAAACTCTTTGGATAAACAAACTTCATGATATCGCTCTTCCTACTGCCCTTACTACTGATTACCGAGAATTTGAAGAAAAAATCAAAAATACTTTTGATTTAAATTTTAAATTGTAAATGAAAAATACAGTAAATTACTATAAAAAAAAATACATAAAATAAGTAAAAGAAGAGATAAGAAGAGATTCGTCCTCCGCCTACATATTTAATAATTTCTGCTACAAATAAATTTATAATAGCAACAGCATTCGTAATTCCATCAATTACTTGTTTATCAAAAAAATAACTTAGTTCTGCCAGCCCTCTTATACCTGTAGTTAAGGTTTTTGTATAAATAGCGTCTATGTAACCACGATTATATGACCAATTATATATAAAATTGAGTATTTTGTCCCAAATAATTCTCCTAGGACCCATTTGAACGGATAAATTTATTAAGTTCAAATTATTCAAATTGGAATAAGCAGGCCCATAGAAAAGAAACGCTATAAATATTCCGAAATATGCTATACTGACTGAAAAAATAGCATTTATCACAAATTCATCCCAATCAAAATCATAATTTGAATGTAAAAAGTTTATTGATGGAGTTAACCATCTGGATAATATATCTAAATGAATTATTCCTTGACCAAAAGGAATTCCTATGGATCCAACGAACAAAGTAACTAAGACCAATATAAGAAGTGGTAATAACATAGTATTGTCCGATTCATAAGGATATGTGGAAATTTTTTTATTGGAAAAATTTTTTATAGTAATAAGAGGACCCATCATATTGGTTACTACATTACCAACAATAGGATATACTTTTTTCGAAAAAACAGAAATTCTTTGATTATGATTCATTGTTGATAAAATCAAATTATTTTTTTTCACTTTTTGTCCTTTTTTTCCCCAGATAGATATTGAATGGAACACATTATTTTTTTTGCCGCTGTAATTTTTACAATTACTATTTAAATGACCTTCAAAAGTAAGTAAATACATCCGAAACATATAAAATGCAGTTAATCCTGCTGTGAAACAAGCTATTATTGCAAAAATGGGTGAATACAACCAACTATCATTAAGAATTTCATCTTTGGACCAAAAACAAGCAAGAGGTGGAATACCACAAAGAGAAAGCGTGCCTAAAAAAAATGAAATTTTTGTAATTGGGACATATTTTTTTAAACCACCCATAAGAACCATATTCTGGCTTTTATCTGGGGAATACCCAACAATAGTTTCCATTGAATGAATAATGGAGCCAGATCCTAAAAACAATAATGCTTTCGAATAGGCATGAGTGATCAAATGAAATAAAGCAGTTCGATAAGATCCCATACCTAAAGCTAACATAATATAGCCCAATTGCGACATTGTAGAATAGGCTAGACTTCTTTTAATGTCTCTTTGAGCAAGAGCTAAAGTAGCTCCTAATAGTATTGTTATTATACCTACCAAAGAAATTATATTCAGTATGTAAGGTATGACTGTAAAAAGAGGAAAAAGTCGAGCTACAAGAAAAATTCCTGCTGCTACCATAGTAGCAGCATGTATAAGAGCCGAAATAGGAGTAGGGCCTTCCATAGCATCAGGTAACCATACATGAAGAGGGAATTGCGCAGACTTGGCAACCGAACCTACAAATAATAGGGAAGCACACAAAGTAAGAAATAAAGAATTGTCCCCATTATTATCAATCAAATTATTGGCTATTTCAAACAAATCCCGAAATTCAAAACTCCCCGTTATCCAATAAAGACCTAAGATTCCTAAAAATAAAAAAAAATCCCCTACACGATTAGTTACAAACGCTTTTTGACAAGCAGTTGCGGCAAGGGGTCGTGTGAACCAAAAACCTATTAATAGATACGAACACATTCCAACTAATTCCCAAAAAATATAAATTTGTATCAAATTTGAACTAGTAACTAATCCCAGCATCGAAGCGTTAAAAAAACTAATATAAGCAAAAAATGTCAAATAGCCTTGATCATGAGACATATAATTGTCACTATAAATAAGAACCATTATTCCAACAGTAGTTATTAATATTAACATAATGGAAGTAAGCGGATCTATTAAGTGGCCTAAATCTAAAGAAAAATCATTATTTAGGGTCCAAGACCATACATATTGGTAGGATGGACTGCCATTTATTTGCTGAATAGACAGATTGGCGGAAAAAATCATAACGATACTTAGTAATAAAACACTAAGAAAAGCCCATATACGACGAATATTTTTTGTTGCCGCCGGGAAAAGAAAAAGGCCTACCCCTATTGCTATAGGAACCGGAAGGGGGACGAAAGGTATGATCCACGCATATTGATACGTATATTCCATAAAAAATAAACCTTTTTTTTATTGTTAAATTGTTTCCGATTCACCAACTCTTTTATATTTAGAACAGAGCAAAAAAAAATCAAGATATGAAAAGACTTTAATAGAAATAGAATTAATATAGAAATAGAATTCAGAATTCTGATGATTTCCAAATAGTCAAATAAAAACGATTAAGTCTGATAAAGTTATTCTTTTTTTTTTTTAATTAAAGATTAAGATATATGAACATGGAGAATATAATATTTTCAATCATTTCATTATTACAATAATTTAGTTTATATACATAAAACAAGTCCAAAAATTAAAAAAAGTCCAAAAATTATGAAAAAAAAAGTACTTGATTCCGAGTATCCTATGATCCACCAATAACTCAACCCGATAAACAAAAAAACAAGGAGATTATTTTCTTATTTTCGTTAATTGATTCGGAATTCAGAATTCGGAATCATTAATCGGTTGTGAACTAGTCCGTTGGGAAACTGAGTGAGTTGCTTATATTTCTTTCAATAAAGCAACTTAAACTTATACTTGTGATTAATTTTATTGATGTTCGTCGATTTGTTACTCATCACTTCAGTTTGCACAGAGCTGCAATAATAATTTTAATTTCTGGTTCAAATCGTTTAATAAATTTATTACTAATGGATACTTATTTTTTCTAATTTGAATTAGATTAGATATACTTTCTTGATCCTCGATCAATTACAATTAATAGAAAGAGTTTTACAGTCTAGTTTTCTTAAATTAGGTAAGGGTTCTTAAACTTTTCGATTTCTTTTTTGAAATTACATGAAATGCAACATGGCAAAAATAGACAATTGAAACTCTTTTTGATTCTTTTTTACCAATGGAAAGCAACTCGATTTCTATAGCCATGAATACCATGTATATATATAAATATCTTCATTCGAATATAGTTATATATATATAATACTAGTCAGTATAAATAATTCTTTCTTCAAAATATTGTATGTAAATTTTAGTAATAAAAAAATTATATATTTTTTTGAACAATAAATGTCTTCCACATTTAACTATAAAATGAATAACCTCTGCATTTTGGAATGGCGGTTCAAAAAAAGCGTATTTCTATGTCCAAAAAGCATATTCGTAAAAATTTTTGGAAAAATAAAGTGTATTGGGCAGGAATAAAAGCTTTTTCTTTAGCAAAATCCCCGGGAATTCTAAAAGCTTTTTTGTACAACAAACAAGTAATATATTATATAATAAAGACTTGGAAAAGTCTTGAAATATAATCGATATGAACCAACGAATTCGATAATTTATAAGATAAGAAATTACCATTAATATGGTAAACTTAATGAGATGCAATTTTCTATTGTCGTATGTTGTAGGATAACATTTTTGTGTCTACTAGACAAAGGCTCTAAAAATTAGGCACAATATATCATTTTTCTCTTTACAAAGTTTTCTCTTTCTCGTTAGTGGGTTTTTGTGGGATGGGGATTGTTATTTTCCCCATCGATTCACTTTTCACAAAAATGATATTTTTCTTTTCATTTTAAAAGGCTTATTGGGTTCTGGATGCCGAATATATATTCTATGTTTTAACTTAACTTTAACTATAGAATACATTAAGATACCTATCCATAAAGCACAATATGCATTCCATAATGAAAAATCGTTTTAGAAATATTGAAGACAAATTTTCACTGGTATATCTACAGCCTACTAATTGGTTTGACTAATACTTAATTAGTTTGATAAATAGTACTACGAATTATGGGTACAATTTAAATCCTAGCAATTGGCAATTTATAGTTAATCCAGTTTTCAACCTATCCAACAAACATTTTAAACCTCCTTACAATTCTAAAATTTTTAAAGAACTTAAACCACACGAAAAACCATTCAGTGCGGTTTTAAAACTAACAACAATAGCCCCACCTCACACTACAATTAAGTAAGGTAATGATTATTGAACGTTTAAATAGTAATTTAAAGGATATTTTGAATCTTTCGGCAAAATAAATATTGCATTGAATTTACTCCTCCAATCTCGACGATTAAAAATGAATGGGCTATTATGATTTCGAGCAAGCCGCTATGGTGAAATCGGTAGACACGCTGCTCTTAGGAAGCAGTGCTAGAGCATCTCGGTTCGAGTCCGAGTAGCGGCATATTTCTAAAAAAGAAATACTAGTAAAATAAATACTATTATAATTCCTATAATGGATAGAATATAATTTAAGATCTCCATTCCATTCTTGGAGGATATCCTTTTTAGGATTTTTTATGATATTTTTTACTTTAGAACATATATTAACTCACATTTCCGTGTCGATTGTTTCAATCGTACTGACGATTTATTTGATTAACTTATTAGTCCACGAAATCGTAGGATTATATGATTCGTCGGAAAAAGGAATGGTAGCCGCTTTTTTATGTATAACAGGATTATTAGTTATTCGTTGGATTTATTCGGGGCATTTACCCTTAAGTAATTTATATGAATCATTAATGTTCCTTTCATGGAGTTTATCCATTATTCATATGCTTCCTTTTTTTAGAAAACAAAAAAATCTTCTAAGTGCAATAACTGCACCCAGTGCTATTTTGACTCAAGGATTTGCCACCTCAGGTCTTTTAACTGAAATGCATCAATCCACAATATTAGTACCTGCTCTACAATCACAGTGGTTAATGATGCACGTAAGTATGATGGTATTGAGCTATGCATCTCTTCTCTGCGGATCATTATTATCAGTAGCTCTTCTAGCCATTACATTTCGAAAAAATAAAAAAAAAATGTTAAAATGTAAAAACAACCATTTTAGGTCATTTTCATTTGGAAAAATTCAATACGTGAATGAAATAAGCCATGTTTTACAAAACAATTGTTTTATTTCGTTTAGAAATTATCACAGGCATCAATTAATTCAGCAATTGGATTGTTGGAGTTCTCGTGTCATTAGTCTCGGTTTTCTATTTTTAACCATAGGTATTCTTTCGGGAGCAGTATGGGCTAATGAAGCGTGGGGATCCTACTGGAATTGGGACCCAAAAGAAACTTGGGCATTTATTACTTGGACAATATTCGCAATTTATTTACATACTCGAACAAATGAAAATTTGCAAGGCTCAAATTCTGCAATTGTGGCTTCTATAGGATTTTTTATAATTTGGATATGCTATTTTGGAGTAAATCTATTAGGAATAGGGCTGCATAGTTATGGTTCATTCGCATTAACATTAAATTGAAAAAAAAAAGCAATTACGAATAGAATATTAAATACATAATAGGAATAGCATAAGCATAGATAACGAAAGTTTGTACGAGTTTTTGAAAATCATTTGAATCAAGTCAAATGATTTTCAAAAACTAAAAAATATTTGATTACAATTTAAGTTTATTTTTATTTTATTAAGTTTAAGTTAAAGTAAATTCATTTTTTTAACTTTTTTTTTATAAAATTTTAAAATAAAAACTAACTATCTATAAAAATAATTAGATATAATAGTTTCTACCTTGTCAATTGATAGTGAGAGAACGAAATCCGGATAAATACCAATACCTATTACGGGTAGAAAAATACAGATTGAAAGAAATAGTTCTCGCGGCCCAGAATCTAAAAAATGAGAATTTTGAGAATTAAATTGCTTATATCCGTAGAACATCTGACGTAACATAGATAATGAATAAATAGGAGTTAATATCATTCCAATTGCCGTTACAAAAGTTATTAGTATTTTTGGCATTAAAAGAAATTTTGGGCTCATAATTAATCCAAAAAATACTACAAATTCTGCAACAAAACCACTCATTCCAGGCAATGCAAGAGAAGCCAGCGAAAAGCTACTGAACATTGTAAATATTTTTGGCATTGGGATAGTTATTCCCCCCATTTCATCGAGATAAACAAGACGTGTTCTATCGTAACTCGTTCCTGCCAAGAAAAAAAGTGCAGCACCGATAAATCCATGAGAGATCATTTGTAAAAGGGCCCCGTTGAGTCCTATATCAGTTATGGAACTAATTCCTATAATTATGAAACCCATATGAGATACAGAGGAATAGGCAATTCTCTTTTTTAAATTACGCTGACCCGGAGATGCTGAAGCTGCATAGATTATTTGAATTGCACCTACTATCATCAACCAGGGAGAAAATATAGAATGAGCATGGGGTAATAATTCCATATTGATACGAACCAATCCATATGCTCCCATTTTTAATAAGATTCCAGCTAAAAGCATACATGTACTGTAATGGGCTTCCCCATGGGTATCTGGTAACCATGTATGTAGAGGTATAATCGGTAATTTGATAGCATAAGCAATAAGAAATCCAAAATAGAATAGTATTTCCAATGCCACAGGATACGGCTGATTGGCTGATGTTTCAAAATTTAATGTTGGTTCATTGGAACCATATAAACCCATACCTAGAACTCCCATTAAGAGAAAAATGGAACCCCCCGCGGTGTACAAAATAAACTTTGTAGCTGAGTACAAACGTTTCTTCCCTCCCCACATGGATAAAAGTAGGTAGACAGGAATTAATTCTAATTCCCACATGATAAAAAAAAGTAAAAGATCTCGAGAAGAAAATAATCCTATTTGGCCGCTGTACATTGCTAACATAAGGAAATGGAACAATTTTGAATCTCGAGTAACTGGCCAAGCCGCTAAAGTAGCTAAAGTAGTGATGAATCCCGTGAGTAAAATGGGTCCTATGGAAAGCCCATCAATTCCCAGTCTCCAATGAAAATCAAAAAAATTTATCCATTTATAATCTTGCTCCAATTGGATTAATGGATCATCCAATTGGAAATGATAACAGAATACATAGGCCATTAGAAGTAGTTCTAATAGGCATATACAAATAGTATACCACCTAATAACCTTATTTCCTCTATGAGGGAAAAAGAAAATGAAAGTACCCGCGAATATCGGCAAAACAACAATTATAGTTAACCAAGGAAAATCATTCGTGGTAAAAACAAGATACACTTACTTTGACTTTGACCCGAAAACCCGTACTCGAGAAAAGAAAAAATTATTAGTTTGATTATTATATATATTTCTTTTCTCGAGTACGGGTTTTGTCGGTAAAGATAAAAAATGATGGATTCAAGTGGAATTTTCTCGAACGTATCAATAACCTAGACCCATGCTACGAGTTGTCTCGTGCCATAAATAAACCCGGACACTCAAAAAATCGGTTGGGCAAGCGGATTCACACCTTTTACAACCTACACAGTCTTCTGTTCTTGGAGCAGAAGCAATTTGTTTAGCTTTACACCCGTCCCAGGGTATCATCTCTAATACATCTGTGGGGCAAGCTCGTACACATTGAGTACACCCTATACATGTATCATAAATCTTTACTGAATGTGACATTGGATCTATAATTTTTTTTTAACATCATAAAATTTCGATCTAGTAAAGTAGTAAATGAATTATATATTGTAGACACCAGATGAATCAATGATTTAGTAGATTTACCAGAATCAATCTACTTCTGGATCTGCTCATGAAAGAAGGCCAAGATACTTTGATTTATTACATTTTATCAAATAGCACTATATGCTGCACATACCCATTTTTTTATTGGCAGATACTCTATATTTTTTTTTATAAACCCTATTTATTCAACAAATTCGATTGATTGATACGAGTTGATTTTCTGTTACGATGAATTGATGAAACAATAGCTAATCCAATAGCTGCTTCAGCAGCTGCAATTGCTATAACAAAAATCGAGAAAATGTCTCCTTTTAATTGGCGACTATCAAATAAATCCGAAAATGTTACGAAATTTATATTAACTGCATTCAGTATAAGCTCAAGACACATAAGCGCTCGAACCATATTTCGACTTGTAATCAATCCATAGATACCGATGCATAATAAATAGGCACTCAAAACAAGTACATGTTCGAGCATCATTGAACAACTCCTCATCAATCTCGATTCATTTCAATATGAACAACAATTTAACCGATTCAATTGACTAAAATAGAATTTAAAAAGTACGCAAAAAGGTATTGGTAATAGAAAATAGATATAAATATAGAAAAATTCCGTTTTTTTTTTCTTTTTTTTATACTTTATCTTTATATATTTATACATGAACAATAAATAAAATATTTTTTTTAAAGAAGAAAAGAACAAGTCTATATTAATTTAATTAAATGAATATAATTTTATATTATATAATTTCGAAATATTTAGTACTGACGAGCCATAGCAATTGCACCGATCAAGGCAACTAAAAGAATTATCGAAATAAGTTCAAATGGAAGAAAAAAATCTGTTGATAAATGAATCCCAATTTGTTGACCATTATTTATCAAGTCCTGCTCTATAATCTGGTTTGACCTTGTAGTCCAAATAATACCGTACCATGACGTATCTGGGATAGTAGTAATTAATGAAAAAAAAATACTTGTACAAACCAGTGAAGTGACTCCATCTCCAACAGTCCAAAGATAGAAATCTTTGTAATATTCTGAACCATTCATAAACATCACGGCAAATACAATTAATACATTTATTGCTCCCACATAAATAAGGAGCTGTGCAGCAGCTACAAAATGGGAGTTCGATGGAATATGGAATAAGGATGTACAAACAAGAACCAATCCCAACGAAAAGGCAGAAAAAATGGGATTGGTAAGTAATACCACTCCTAGACTTCCCACTATAAGACCCAATCCCAAAAAAACTAAAAGAAAATCATGTATTGGTCCAGGCAAATCCATTCTATGTAAAATAAAAGATAAATTAAGTAGAAATTTTTCATGACCTTATTGAACAAACAAAAAAAAAGAAGAGGTTGCCTATTTTTTGATACCCTTCTAATTGAATTAAATCAATATAGGGTCGTGTGTGGGTTGATGTAGATATGTTTATTTATTATATGAATGATTGAATACCATTTGTTTATCTGAAAGTTTCGTTCAAAATTGCATTTCCAAAATTTCTCGATTCAATTATTTAAATTATTTAGAGTATAGAATAATTATTCTATTTTCTTTTTTTATTTATATATTATAATCACAGATATGATATTTATATATATATACTGTATGTAATGTAGTATTTTAATATACAGAGAATAGATAACTATATTTTTATGAATATATGAAAATCATTACTCTCAACCCCTTTAGGATTTTTAGTTATTGTCTAAGCAAAATAAAATGAAGGAAGCTTCGCTACTTTCAATCAAAACGGAATCTTAGTAATTGGTAATTGTTCTTGAATCAAGTGGTTTATCCGTGCCTTTTTTGATTTGAGTCGAATTCCTAATTGTTCGAATTGTGGAATCTCCAATTACTGACATTGGCAACCGACCCAAAGCAATTTGATTATAATTCAACTCGTGACGATCATAAGTAGAAAGTTCATATTCTTCAGTCATTGATAAA